GTTTTAATTGCTGAAAAGAAATATATTTTTTATTTTATCTCTATATTGTTTATCCCTACGAAATACTAGACGAAATAGAACGATTTTAGAAGGGATATAATGAAATTTTGTGATTGGGTTCTTCCTAGAGAAACGATTCGTTTTATTTGACTGATCGATACAACAAACAATTAATTATAACAAATATATGATTATAAGAAATATAAAGATTCTAAACTTAAATTAAATAAATAATATTAAATAAAATATAAATAATATAATATTTATAGTAATTAATAAAATAAAAAAAAAAAGATATTATTATTCGAAACGCCTTGTGATCTTCAACCAATTCTGCGCTTCAATATAATTACCGGGAGTAAGCGCTAGAGCTTGTTTCCAATATTCGGCAGCTTGATCGAACCAAGCTTCCGCAATTTCAGAATCTCCTTGGCGAATGGCCTGTTCTCCCCGGTCGGAATAGGTGGGTAAATTCCTTCCCTTAGAACCGTACTTGAGAGTTTCCGACCTCATACGGCTCAGCCGTCAAGTTCTTTTGGCGTCCCTTTTTTAATCTACCATATCTAATTGAATGAGATTTATCGTGGATCCGTGGATCTATCCCATTTTTTTCTCTCGAGTTAACCAAAAGAAAAAGAGGTTATGGTTATAAGTTTCAAACTTGAGTTTTACTTATTAATTTAATCAGTTTTCTCTTTTCTCCCACCTTCATAAAGTGCATAGGCATCTCCACTATTATTAGAGTTTTCTAAAAAGGTAACTATCTCGGTTTCATATATGAATTTCTATAGAATCTGTGAAAAAGACTTTCCTTTATAAGAAGGAAAAGGCTTACTATCTTTGGGATCTGATGCTACACCGCTGCTCAATACCTTAGGGGATCAACTCTATTACATAAGTTGATTCCTAACTTTTATCTCATATCATGACATAAATAAGCAGTCCGTATTATCGGCCCAAAACCTCGCGAATTGATCTTTACGGCGCTTTCTCTATCAATTAGATCCTTTATCCATAGAATTATTTAGGCATACCTATTTCTTCATATTCATATCTCAAATTCTATGAAGTTTATTTCTTTGCTACAGCTGATAAAAATCGTTGTTTTGGACGATACATATGTAGAAAGCCTATTTTTTCTAGTAATTATTAATAGATTTGCTCTTTTATTCCCTTTTTATTTCTATAGTGGAGATAGTCGCACGTAATGACAGATCACGGCCATATTATTAAAAGCTTGTGGTAAGAATGGGTTTCGCTCTAGTGCACGAAAATAATATTCCAAAGCTTTCGTATGTTCTCCGTTTCGTGTGTGGATAAGGCCTATGTTATAGAGTATATAACTTCGATCATAGGGATCAATTTCTAGTCGCATAGCTTCATAATAATTCTGTAAAGCTTCTGCATAATTTCCTTCGGATTGAGCGGACATCCGTTACGGTCGTCATTCGATTTAAAGAATCTCCGTTTCAGAACCGTACATGAGATTTTCATCTCATACGGCTCCTCCTTTATGTACATAATCAGAATAATACATGGAATCAAAAAAGATTTAAATATTCTCATTATAAACTGAGCAGGGCTGGTGTTTTTACAAAAAATCTCTAGCCAACCTTCTTGTAAAAGATCTTTCCTTAACATCTAGTATGTTGGTACTAGATAAAAAAAGTGACTCCAGTAATTTCTTTGTCTTAAACGCATCTTAATTTTCAGGAATAAGTCACTTCAACAGTCTTCGATGGTTATACGGGTATCCAAAACACAAACTAGATGGATGTTTGTTGTCCCAACCATTCTTCTTAGTCCCGATCCTGATAAGGAAAAGGGATAATTTATAACAAAGTTTTCGTGTTGTTGATTCCTAGGAGTAGTGCCTCTTCCTCTATGCCTCCTATTGGTACTAATGGAGTGAGTTTGACTTAACCCATACCATAGGTATAACCTTTCGCTCAATACTCTAGAATCGACAATTGAAGCATTTGAGGTTGCATTAATCGGGGATACACGACAGAAGGGCTCGTTTTATTTACAAACTTCACCTTCAACAAGCGTAGATTTATTTCAATAATTTTTTTTCTTTCTATCCCGAATAATAATGTGTCTTCCTCCTAAGAAGACTAAGAGTGGTAAAAAATAAAAAAAAAAAAGATATATATATAAATAAAATAAATAACTAAATTAAATTATAAAATAAATAAATAAAAAATATAATAATCAAATCGCACCATCTCTGTAATAGGCAAATGCCTCTTTCTCGCCCAAAGTTGTCGGAATTATTCGTAATAAGATATTGGCTACAATTGAAAAGGTCTTATCAATAAAATTTCCATTTATTCGAGATCTAGACATAGGCAGAAAGTCATTCTATAATTTCTTTTAATTACCTTTTGTGAGAAAATAATCCCACAAACAACGGAATTTTACAATACGAAATAACATAAAAACACACTCAGTAAAATTAAACTTCGACTCAAATTGTTTCTTTTTGACAGGAATCAATAAGAACTAAGAAATATTTGAAGCCGATTGGATTTCATCCAAATGTAAATTCAATTTTACATTTAAATCTAGTATTATAAGAATATAGGAAACTATTCTGATTTCATCAAAGTTGAAGAATGAACGAATTTATATCCTAATCTGTAGGATAATTCGAAAAGTTTTGATTGAATTATGATCCAAAGAGGAAAAAGAATCGAATAATCGTTCTATGATGGATGAAAATAGAATAACCGCCCGTTTTGGGTTGTGTATATAACGGATATACGCTATACAATCAAATATAAAGATTCCTGGGGCGTTTCATGAATTTGGAATAAATCTATGGGGTAAGGGGTTAGTGTTGAAAGATCTAAAATTGGAAAGTCATTTTAGAATTTTTATGAAAATAGAATAAGAGTCTAAACTAAATATAATCATGATCTAAAGGTAGCCATTAAACATAGTCTAAAAAAATGGATCAATCGGTGGAGTCGTTCCAATTCAGGGATTTAATTCGGTATAAATATTCAAAAATAAAGTCGGGAGTGCCTTCTTTGTAAACATGAATAGATACCTTATATTTATTGGTTTAAATATTTTGTCTCACAAAATTATTTTTATTCCCCGCCAGCCTCGAATAAGGGTTTGGCAGCGTTTTTCTTTTATAGTTAAAATAGAGTGTACGCACCTATCCAAAAACCTAAATATGAATCACTATTCATTCGGTTTATGAACCATAATCATTATGCAGGAGAGATGGCCGAGTGGTTGAAGGCGTAGCATTGGAACTGCTATGTAGGCTTTTGTTTACCGAGGGTTCGAATCCCTCTCTTTCCGTACCCTTCAACCTAATTCACCAATGTTATTGATCGCAATATATCAAATAACAATGCATACCATTATTCCAACAGTTATACATATGGCTTCTCTATTCCTAATCCTAATTTCTGTGGTATGGATTATACTGGAAAGAATGGACAAGGAATGAAGATCTCCCTATCAATCTATGATACATGAGTGGGAAAAAATCCCCGGATAAAACGCCTTCCTGAGGGTCTCTTTATATCGGTGAAAGGAAGGGCAAAATTGTCCGAATCCTTCTTATTTTAGTTGTGTTTAAGTCTGACGAGAATAATATTCTACAACTAGCAATTCATTTATTTTCAAACCGACGCATTTACTATCTATTATTTGATTGACTGATCCTTTATATTGGAATGGGTAAAGAGTCAAATGTTTTGGCAATTCCTCAGGGGAGGATGAATCAAGATAATTTTGAACCAGAGACTTAGATTTTTGTTCATCTCTCACTGTAATAATATCTCGGGGTTTGCATCGATAACTTGGTATATCTACTATACGACCATTAACTAAAATATGTCTATGATTAACCAATTGCCGGGCTTGAGGAATAGTTGAAGCCATACCTAATCGAAAAAGGATGTTATCCAACCGCATTTCAAGTAATTGTAGTAAAACTTGACCTGTTGACCCTTTTACTTTTCCGGCTATACGAACGTATTTAAGTAATTGTTGTTCTGTAAGACCATAATGAAAGCGCAATTTTTGTTTTTCTTCTAAACGAATACGATATTGAGATTTTTTACCGGGGCGTAATTGATTTCTAAGATCACTTCCAGCTCTAGGTTTTTTACTAGTTAATCCCGGTAAAGCCCCCAAACGACGTATTTTTTTGAAACGAGGCCCTCTGTAACGCGACATAAAGACTCCTTATAAAGTTTCATAAACCTAAATGAAATTAAACTAAACTAAATGATAAATAGAAAAATGAAAAATATAATTAAAATTAAAAATAATAAATTAATCAAAATTTATTGAAGTATTGTATTCCAAAGAAAAATTCGAAAGAATAATTAGATAAATTGTATATCAATATCCGGGCCTTAACTTAATATATTATATATATATATTATATAATATATTGTATTAAAATTAATAGAAAATAGAAAATATTTTTTAAGTTTAAGGGTTCTTTTCTTGATTGATTTGGTCTACATAGATCAAACTCCTCCAATTTTTTTTAATAATTGGAAGTTCTTATGAGATAATAGATCAGTGCCCTTTGGGAAAGGGGGAAGAAGCCTTTTCAATTTCTTTGATTTCATATTATCAACTATGCAAAAAAAAAATCAAACATATGGAAAAAGCCAGCTATCGGAGTCGAACCGATGACCCTCGCATTACAAATGCGATGCTCTAACCTCTGAGCTAAGCGGGCTCGCATAACATAAATTGGACACACATAGGAATTTAGTAAACTACTGGAATCTTAAATCTTAGCTATTAACTGTTCACTCTTAACTCTTCACAATTACTATGAATCTAGAATAATTTCTATTAATATAAAAACTATATAATAGAATTTCAAATAAATATCGGATATTTGAATATTATAGAACATAACAATTAATATACCGATTAATATTTTAATTAATATATTAATATAGCAATATATAATCTTGATCTATTTATCATAGCAAATACATGATTATCAATAATCAATATCTTAATTAGCTTAATTTAGTTAATTAGATAATAAGATTCTTTTTGATTTTTGAATTTAAATGATATTTGAAATTCAAAATTCTTTTTTTTTTTACTAATCTAATTCTATTGTCTATTTCTTTAATATTAAAATATTTTATTAGTTATTTTAATACTATTAAATTAGTATATAAACTAAACTATTAATTTTATTACATTAAAAATTCTCATTTTCTATCTTATCTATTTAGAATTTTAAAGAGAATCTAGTAATTAAATTACTATAACTTACTAATTAAAGTAGAATCTTATTCTAGTATTCGATATATATAGAATATAATTAATACATATTAATTACATTAATTAAGATTTTACATTATAATAATAATATTCGAAATAATTTCATTCTAAATTTAATTATTCAAAAAAAAGGAATTAATTATTAGTTATAGCCATTAGATTCGTTATGGTTATTAATATTATATTCACTTATTAGTTATTTTTAGTTAGCAAAGATAAGAGCTAAGACGAAAACAAAAGAATCGACCGTTCAAGTATTCAAGATTGTACGCTAAAAACGATATAAATAGGGAAATATATGTAAAATATATATTAAGCAGAATTATAATATAGGTGTAATAATACTATACATTTATATATAATAATATAGTATTAAGTATACTATATATGCGATATGTATCCATCTAGATTCTATATTGATTTGTGGATAGAGAAATAATAGAATCTTTTCTAATTGTATCAAATATGAGTTTCCGAGAGAGATGAAAGAAGATAGACAAGAAATCCAAATATAAGAAAACAGTTTTCAATATGCGAATCGCTATCTAATGAATTCAACAGTTCCATCATATCATAATATAAATGAAATAAAAAGGAAAAAGGTATCATAATGAAATCCTAATCACAAACCAAAAGGGGGGATATGGCGAAATTGGTAGACGCTACGGACTTAATTGAATTGAATTGAGCGTTGGTATGGAAACCTACCAAGTGATAACTTTCAAATTCAGAGAAACCCTGGAATTAAAAATGGGCAATCCTGAGCCAAATCCGGTTTTCTGAAAACAAACAAGGGTTCAGAAGGCGATAATAAAAAAGGATAGGTGCAGAGACTCAATGGAAGCTGTTCTAACAAATGGAGTTGGCTGCGGTGCGTTAGTAAAGGAATCACTCCAGAAAGGATGAAGAATAAACCTATATACGTATACGTACTGAAATAGTATCTTCAAATGATTAATGACAACCCAAATCCGTATTTCTTTTAATTTTCATGAAAAATTAAAGAATTATTGTAAATCAATTATTAAGTTGAAAAAAGAATTAAATATTCATTAATCAAATCATTTACTCCATCAAAATCTGATAGATCTTTTGAAGAATGGATTAATCGGACGAGAATAAAGATAGAGTCCCATTTTACATGTCAATATCGACAACAATGAAATTTATAGTAAGAGGAAAATCCGTCGACTTTAAAAATCGTGAGGGTTCAAGTCCCTCTATCCCCAAAAAGGCCCATTTGATTCCCTAATTATTTATCCTACCTTCTCATTTCGTTAGCGGTTCAAAATTCGTTATCTTTCTCGTTCATTCTAATTTTACAAACGTATCTGAGCGAAAATCTTTTTCTTATCACAAGCCCTGTGATCTATATGAAAGACGTACAAATGAACATCTTTGAGAAAGGAATCCCAATGTTAAATTTGAATAATTAAAAATTCATTTTATTACTCGTACTGTACTGAAACTTACAAAGTCTTTTTTTGAAGATCCAAGAGATTCCAACAAGGCCTGGATAAGACTTTGCAATTCCCCTTTCGTCTTTTTAATTGACATAGACCCAAGTCCTATATTAAAATGAGGATGGTGCGTAAGGGATGGTCGGGATAGCTCAGCTGGTAGAGCAGAGGACTGAAAATCCTCGTGTCACCAGTTCAAATCTGGTTCCTGGCAAATGAGCAATTTGTATGAGTATCTATTCTACAAATTAATTGATATGAGTCGCCATGCATATTCATTAATATAGTATAAAGCATGATACATATTTATCCATCTAAATATCTGGGGATGTACTCCTTTTATTTTATAGAATAAAATAGTTAAAGATGAGTAAAGAGCATATGTATATACTCTTTTTGATATGTATAAGATAAAGTATGTAAAAGAAAGTATTAATACTTCAGACATATTACAAAAGATAAATTGGTTGGTTGAAAAACCTAAAAGTCTAGTCTAGGGGAGTTGAGGGGTGCGAATAGCCAAGATTCATCTCCGATACAGTACAAATACAAATAGAATCTGATCCCCTTATCATTTCTTTCTATTTTCTTTTCATATTTTATTTCTTTATTTCCTCCTATGTGACTTTCTGGAGCCCATCTAAATGACGTGCGCGGTACATAGTTCGACATCATGAACTCTTTGAGTTTCATCCTATTGACTGGGCTTATCCTCCCAAAAGTATCTTCAAAATCAGAAAATCTTAATGAATCT